TAGATTCATTTATCCATAATCGGATTATATTTATTTGATACACTGTTGTCAATATAAATGTAAATGTTGAAATAAAGAATACAATGGAGAAATATAAAAACATTATAAATATAAATTGAGATTATTATTTCAATTTTCATTTTAATTAAATTTTTCAATTTATTAAAATGAAAACCAAGAACTAAGAATTTATGTTGGATCGGCACTAGATATATAATTGACATATATACAAAAGAGTGTAGGCGGACGAATAAATTAAAAAAGAAGTATAAAAATCCCAGGTTTATTCAATTAATATCAATCAATATAAGTATTAATATTAAGTACAAAGTAAAAAAAGCAAGCTTAACCCTTTTGTTCATCGAATTCCAATGAAAAATAAAAAACACCCATTGACATGACAATAATATCAAAAATTTAAGACCAAATTGTTTATTCTCTCGATATTTTTCTCATCTATTACATCAATAAAACCAATAAAATAGATTTTTATCGTTATAAAAGACGACATTCTATAAGTAGAAAAAATAAATTAAATATGATATAAATTGAAAAGATTATACAAAAATCTATACAAATCATCCACACCTTACCTTCTTTAATTTATATATATTTATATTTCATTAATTTAATTTTGTTTGGTGATTAAGGCGAAGTTCTATAAAAACCCCCGCCTTCTTTGAAATATCATAAACAGTTCCTGTAGGCTGAGCGCCTTTTTCAAGAAAATATAGAATAACAGGAACGTTTAAATAAGTTTGATTCTTTATCGGATCATAAAAACCCACTTTCCGAAGAGCTCTTCCTTCTCTTCGGGATCGAACATCAATTGCAACGATTCGATAAATGGCTCATTGGGATAGATGTAGAGAAACCCCCCCGAGAAACGTATAAGAAGTTTTCTCCTCGTACGGCTCAAGAAAATTCAAGTTATGTTTATATACAAAATTAGAATGGCAAATAGATCCATAAAATCATCAAATCAATTAGACCAAAAATTATCTTTCTTTATTATATGATTTAAATACTTGTTTCTTACTCTTTCCCCAACAAAAAAAGATTTTCATATTTGTAATTTGCACTCTCATAACTCAAGTTGTATAACTCGCAAAGAAAACCTTTTAAGTATTAAGTATTTCATTTATTGATTATTGAGCGGTCTCTAATCCCTTTTTTATCTGTCTCCTTTCGAATCTATTTTGATTTAATCTAGTTCTAGTTGTTAAGACAATTGAAAACGGTATTTCCTTGTTCTAGGATCCTTTATCTTTGCCTTGAATCATTAGGTTTAGATATTACTTCGGTGATAGTTAATCGTTTCAAAATGGCAGCAACACACCATTTTTTGTGATTTCTTTCTATCAAACAATCATATGAATGGTTGATTCTTGTGTAATACACTTTTGATTTGAGCGAAAGGATTTTACCAATTCCAAAAGATTTTACTTTTGAATTTGAAACTTACTTGAATTTGATCCTTTAGATTTCTATATCAAAAATAGACTTACAAAGTTGTCTCAATTTATTAATTGATACTAACCCTCGATTCTTGCCTCCGAAAAACGAATCAATACGTTCTGCTCGAGCTCCATCATGTATGATACGGTTTATATTACAACCCCCCCCCCCAAAAAAAAATGAGAGTTCTAGTGAACAGAACAAACGATGTCGAGCCAAAAGCACTTTCATTCCTAATATAATAAAGTGGTGGATGTAAGAATCCACAGTGGATCGTATCCTTCAAGTCGCACGTTGCCTTCTACCACATCGTTTTAAACGAAGTTTTACCATAACATTCCTTTAGTTTGGAACCAGTATGTAATTAATTCCATTATGGAATTATGAATAGTCATTGGTTCGATCAATACCTAGTAATCTATAACTTTATTTTTTTTTCCTTCTATATGAAATAGAGTTTCTGAAGAAGTCTAAGCATTAACCCCAGAAACATATATTTATAAATATTAAAATATATAAATCTATAATATTTTAAAATATTATAAATACTAATTATAAATAAAAATAACACGAATAAAATTCAAACAAATAAATAAGTTCTCTTTGAATCTGGATCTTCAAGTAACCTGATAGGATAAATTCACCAATTTCACACTTCTTCGAGTACTAAGAACTCCTAAGAAATCATCAATTTAATCTAATTGATTGAAAATTTTCTGACCTCCATATCATTATTTGAATAAGATTTTATAGTTTATAGTTTATAGTAAGACCACATTGCATTTTATCATCATACGAGAAAGATAAATCCAGATTTGTATTAAATCATCAATGATTAAAAAAATCCAATTTCTTTTTTTAATGAAATAGTGGATAAAGAATGATGTAAAAGAAGATTTAGGTTGCTATATATTTTATTTTTTTTTCATACTGATTGAAAAAAAAAAAGAATCGAAATAAAAAACTATGGAATCTATGTATGTATCAGATAGACTAAACTATTGTTACTGAAAGAAATTCTAGCTATTCTATATTTAATATTTATAGATCACAAATAGATTCTATTACATCTGCGTGTTATTTGAATTCGATTCAATTTGTGAAAAAGATATGATTCAGAGAAGACTCATTAAGAATAAGAATTCAATTTTTTTTTTTTTCAATTTTATAGCTTCAAAAAAGTAACCTTTATTCTGATATAATATATATATATTATATATATCAAATATTCTATGATTCATATGGGTTAAGTATATGATATTATCATACTGTTTTGGATATGTGGACGGATATGCTCTGGGACGGAAGGATTCGAACCTCCGAATAACGGGACCAAAACCCGTTGCCTTACCACTTGGCCACGCCCCATTTACATTTATACTTGACACTAATAAACACTAATATTGTTATTGGTTGTTCGTCAACTTCAGTCTAAATATCTTAAATATCTATAAAATAAATTAGATTCTTGATAGAATTGTGCTATGTGTAGATATAGAATTAAACTGATGAATTTATTGATCATTACATCTAATTCAATTAAGATATTGTATGAAAGTATGATTTATTCTATTCACTTTTGATTTGAGAGTTGAAGTTGAAGGAGTTTTGATTGGACGAGTTCAAATCAAAGAAGTTCTTTTGGTCTATCTAATTTATTTTTATTAATTTTCCCTTCTATCAATAACTCAACTTATTAATAACTCAATCAAAATAAATACAATTATCCTCAAGAACAAAATGGTTTTTATGCTTAATATATTTAGTTTGATCTGTATCTGTCTTAATTCTGTCCTTTATTCAAGTAGTTTTTTCGTCGCCAAATTGCCTGAGGCCTATGCTTTTTTCAATCCAATCGTAGATGTTATGCCAGTAATACCTGTGCTATTTTTTCTCTTAGCTTTTGTTTGGCAAGCTGCTGTAAGTTTTCGATGAGATTTTTAATACTGTCCTAGACAAATTGCTGATTTATTCGAAAAAAAAAAAAATTTACCAATTGATAAGATCAGATAAGTCTTAAAGTATCTGTGAAACCTCGAGTCAAATATTGAAATTCTGGTATAACCATAATAAATCGGGATCACCACGTTTCACTTCCTTATTCTGACTTTTTCCATTGCAAAACCTCTTGGAGTCTTACACAATTTGGGGTATGAAAGAATATTTTTGGTAATGAAAAAATACACTTTATTTATATGAAAAAAAATATTATAAATGAATTTTTTGAAAATTCTTTTCTATTTCTCATCTCAAATCAAAAGAACTTTAGTTTATTTATTGGTGTCAAAATAAAAATAGAAACATACATACTAGAATATGCGGTATAAAATACAAATATACAAATAGAGAATCTATTCTCTTTTTTCCTAAAAAAATAATTCTTGGAGATTGTGTAATGCTTACTCTAAAACTATTTGTTTACACGATAGTAATATTCTTTGTCTCTCTATTCATCTTCGGATTTCTATCTAATGATCCGGGACGTAATCCTGGACGTGAAGAATAAAAATAAATAAGGTTTTTTTTTTTACTCGATTTTGAAATGTTCTGAAATGTTCTTAGTAGGATTTTAGCTACTTCACATTTTTAACTATATAATTTTAACTATTATAAAATAACTAAAAAAACTTAAATAAAGAACTAACTCACGAAAAATTTGAAAGGAAACAAAAAGTTATCGACGAAAACGGAAAGAGAGGGATTCGAACCCTCGGTACGAAAAACTCGTACAACGGATTAGCAATCCGACGCTTTAGTCCACTCAGCCATCTTTCCCCCAATTGAAAAAGGATAATTATTATGTTACATAAGCAAAATTAGGGCTTGAAAAAGGCCCCTTTCTTTTTCTTTAGTTTATTTATAGTTTTTCAACTAATATAATATTTAAAACTAAATAATAATAAATAAAATACAAAGGATCCCTCTTTGATTTTGTCCAAAGAAACCTTTTCTTTACACGGCTTGGCCTGGTCAGTACCTAGCTGGGCCGGGCCTCTTTTGTTCCAAGGAATCAAATTAAAATGATTTATTTAATTTGAATTTGAAAACACAAATTCTTATTATTGATATTGAAACAATCATAATAAGGACTATTTCGGTTCCTTTGCTATTTTGATATATAATCAAAATGTCAGTTCCTATCTTAATTTCTTAGCTTTATCTTTTATTTACTTTTTTTTTTTTCAGTAAAAAATCAGTTAAAGTAAACAAATGTAAATAAAAAAAATAAGATAAGAAAACAAATGAACTATGAATTTTTGAACAATGCATTTTTATGTTACGGCTTAAATAGTTTTGTCAACCCATATCCGTCAAAAAACTCCAGCAAAAGACTTGGTATTTAGTTATTTAAATGAGTTCTCTTTTCCTAATCTCTTAAGTCCTCGGGTTAACGCTCTAATTTGCATGATTCTTTTTTGATCCTATACTTTTGATTACGACCAAGTTTCTTATTCGACAAAAAGTCGATTTATATACAATAATCGGATTGTAGCGGGTATAGTTTAGTGGTAAAAGTGTGATTCGTTCTGTTAATCCCTTAA